TTAATTGATTAGTTTTAAAGTTATTAAAATTTATCATTATTATAAATCATAAGTAGAAAATTTTTAAGAATTGAATTGTTCATATAATTTTTATATTTATTATTGTTATTAAGTTTAGACCTATATAAGTTTGAAGTGTAAAATTGTTACATTAGTAAATAAATAAATAAACTGTACATGTATTGAAGACTTGACATATGAGGAACTTAGACAGGCATAGGAAGGAATATTTGCCCCCCAGAGCACCAGGAACCATTAGTGTATGAGGAAGTAAAGGAGAAGTAAAAGGTATTTATGTAGTAGGGACTGAGGTTGTATCTCACCACTAGTGATAGTTAACATATTATAGAGGGCTTTACAGGTAGAAATGTATTTCAGAGGAGGGAGGAGGGAGTAATAATACTTAAAATTTTTTGCTTGTGATAATTTATTGTTATATCGTCCAAATTTCAGGTTTTATGTTTGGTTTTAATAGCTTGATTCTGGCTTATATTTTGTTAAAATTTATAAACCAAATATAAATGTACATATACTTAAAGTTTCTTTGGTAGTGGTTAATTTTGATTATCAAAATTTTGGAATCAGTTAAAATTTTTAAGATCGGCTTAACTCGTGCCAGCCGCCGCGGTTATACGAAGGATTTAAATGAAATAGATTGGTGGAATGAAGTAAATATTTGTTTTAAATAAATTTTTTAAATAAAAAATTAAGGGTAAAATTTTTATTTTTTTAAATGAAAAGTTATAACAGAATGAATTATCTTTGAAAATTAAGATTTAAACTAGGATTAGATACCCTATTATTCTTTATTTTATTAATTGCCAGGGTAGTAGAATTTTTAAAACCTAAAGAATTTGGCGGTACCTTATTCTTACTAGAGGAACCTGCTCTTGGATCGATAATCCACGTTTTAATGTACATGTTTTTGTTTTCAGTTTGTATACCGCCGTTGTCAGATTATTTTTAAAAAATATAATCTAATTAATAGTTAATTGGGACTTCAGGTCAAGGTGCAGCTTATAAATATGGGAGTAGTGGGTTACAATAATATAGAATTATACGGATTAATTAGTGTAATACAAATTATGAAGGTGGATTTAGTAGTAAATTAAGAATAAAATTCTTATTTGAAATGAGCTCTGAGGTGTGTACACATCGCCCGTCGCTCTCTCCCTTAAGGAGAGATAAGTCGTAACATAGTAGATGTACTGGAAAGTGTCTCTAGATAGAACAAGGTATTGCTAAATAGTTGAGCATTTCATTTACACTGAAAAAATTTCTGTGCAATTCAGAATACCTTGAAATTTTACTATTGTTGTGTTTTTTAGGAAAAATAATTTTAATATTAAGGTTTAGTAATTAGTAATGAAATATGGAATTTTGCGATAGAGAAAAAGTACTGAGAAGGAAATATGAAATAGGTTGAAAATTTAATTTTAAAAAAGCAGATATAAATAATCGTACCTTGTGTATCAGGGAGTAATAAATAAATTTTATGGATATAGACTTCCCAAAAGAGAAAGATCTAGACTTTTACAATTGTTTCTGTGTCATTATAATTTCAAATAAGGGTCTAGAAATGAAATATTAATCGGTTTCTCTTATATTTGGTTTCTTAAGAATTAAATTTAATTTAGGTTTACTATTTATTTAAATTTATTTTGTTAATTTAGATATAGTAAGGCTTAGGGTTAGAGGGATTAGCTTTTAACCCAATTATACTTAAGTATAATTTGCTATAAAGAAAAAATGTCTATATGCTTAGAAATAGCAATTAGTAAAAATTATGTTATAATTTACATTTTGAGAATGATTATTTTATAAAAATTTACTTAATTTATTAAGATGAAGTCTTAAATTAATTAGGACTAGAAATAATATTATTATGAGTAGAATAATTATTGATATTTTTAATTAGAATAAATATAACAAAGGAACTCGGCAAATATATTTTTCGCCTGTTTATCAAAAACATCTCCTCAAGAATAAATTTGAGGTATAGCCTGCTCTATGAATATTTTTTAAATGGCCGCGGTATTTTGACCGTGCGAAGGTAGCATAATCATTAGTCTTTTAATTGGAGGCTGGTATGAATGGCTGGACGAGAAAATTTCTGTCTCTGTTATAAAATTCGAATTTTATTTTTAAGTGAAAAAGCTTAAATTTGTTTGAGGGACGATAAGACCCTATGGATCTTTATAATGATATATAGTAAAAAGCTTAGGTGTGACGGCTTACTGTTTTAAATTATTGGGTTGGGGCGACCGGAAGAAAAAAATATCTCTTCTTTAATAATATAATTTTTTTAGAAATAAAATGACCCTGAATTTTGGTTTAAAAGACTAAGTTACCCTAGGGATAACAGCGTAATCTTTTTGGAGAGTTCATATCGATAAAAAGGTTTGCGACCTCGATGTTGGATTAAGAGATCCTTGCGGCGCAGCCGTTGTAAAGGAGAGTCTGTTCGACTTTTAAATTCTTACATGATCTGAGTTCAACCGGCGTGAGCCAGGTTGGTTTCTATCTTCAAATTTTGTATTTCATTTTAGTACGAAAGGATTAAATGAAAAAACGATGTTTAAATAAAGATTTAAATTAATTATTAGTACTAACTTGGCAGAGAAGTGCCATAGATTTAGAATCTATTTATGTGAATTATATCACAGTTAGTACCTTAAATTATGAGGAGTGTTTTTTTTATTCAGATATTTGATTTCTATTGTAGGGGTTTTAGTAGGAGTGGCTTTTTTAACTCTATTTGAGCGTAAATTACTAGGTTATATTCAATTGCGAAAGGGTCCTAATAAATTAGGGTTAGGCGGGTTTTTACAGCCTTTTGCTGATGCTATTAAACTGTTTACTAAGGAGCAGACATTTCCTTATATATCTAATTATTTGCCTTACTATTTAGCCCCAGTAATTAGATTAAGAGTTTCTTTGTTGGTTTGGATTGCCCTTCCTTGAGGGTTTACATTTATTAATAGTGATTTAATAGTTTTATTCTTTTTATGTTGTATTAGTATAGGAGTATATACTCTTATGGCTGCGGGTTGGTCATCGAATTCAAAGTATTCTTTATTAGGGGCATTACGAGCGGTAGCTCAGACTGTTTCTTATGAAGTTAGTTTGGCTTTAATTTTATTAAGATTTATTTTATTAATTTCTAGATTTAGTCTATTTAATATGGTAAATTGTCAGAGTTATATCTGGTTTTTATATGTTAGTCCTATTTTATCTTTACTTTGACTAGTTTCTTGTCTTGCTGAGACTAATCGAACGCCTTTTGACTTTGCGGAGGGTGAGTCTGAATTAGTGTCAGGGTATAATACTGAGTATAGAAGTGGCGGGTTTGCTTTAATTATATTGTCAGAGTATACTAGAATTTTATTTATAAGAGTACTTTTTGTAATAATGTTTATAGGGGGTTTGACTATTCTTTTTGTGTTTAAATTTTTATTAATTGTATTTATTTTTGTATGGGTTCGAGGTACTCTTCCTCGAATGCGGTACGATAAATTGATGAATTTGGCTTGAAAGTCTTTTTTACCTGTATCTTTAAACTATTTATTATTTTTTTCCGGTTTTGTTTTATTGTTTTAATTCATAATATTGAGAATAAGTTATTAAAGGATTTGAACCTTTATGGTTTGTTTTCAAGACAAATGCTTTCCTCTCAGCCAAATAACTAATTTATTTGATTAAATTATCTCAAAATTTGAGAACGAAAGGATTTAAGATATAATAAGAGAAATAAAATACAGTTAAGAGTTGCCCTGTAATAATATAAGGCTCTTCTACTGGTCGGGCTCCAATTCAAGTTAGAAGAATAACTGTAGCTACTAGGAATCAGAAATAAATTTGTCTCAACGGATAAAATTCTAATCCCCGGAACTTTCTGATATGAAAAAATGGTAGAATTATTAAAATCAAAATTGATATTAATAAAGCGATCACTCCTCCTAACTTATTGGGAATTGATCGTAAGATTGCGTAAGCAAACAGGAAGTATCATTCAGGTTGAATATGGGCAGGGGTGACTAAGGGATTAGCAGGTGTAAAATTATCTGGATCACCTAGCAAGTAAGGATGAAGAAGTCTCAAGATAACAAGGCTTATTAATATAACAATGAAACCTACAATATCCTTAATTCTAAAATAAGGATGAAAAGGGATCTTATCTAAGTCTCTTGAGACTCCAATAGGGTTGTTTGATCCGGTCTGGTGTAAAAATAGTAAGTGCACTATAGTTGCTCCAGCAACAATAAATGGTAAAAGGAAATGGATAGTAAAAAATCGAGTTAATGTTGGATTGTCAACAGCAAATCCTCCTCAAATTCATTGAACGATGTCATTTCCCACGTAAGGGATGGCGGAAACTAAATTAGTAATAACTGTAGCCCCTCAAAAAGATATTTGTCCTCAGGGTAAAACATAACCTATAAATGCTGTTCCTATTACAAGTAAAAGTAGAACAACACCAACAAGCCAGGTAAGAGTAAATAAATAAGATCCATAATATATCCCTCGACCTGCGTGAAGGTATAAACAAATAAAAAAGAATGAGGCTCCATTAGCATGGAGAGTTCGTAAGAGTCAACCGTAATTTACATCACGGCAAATATGGGCTACTCTAGAAAATGCTAGGTCGATATGTGCGGAATAGTGTATAGCTAGGAATAAACCAGTAATAATTTGAACTCCTAAGCATAGGCCTAGCAGTGAGCCGAAATTTCATCAAATTCTAATGTTTGAAGGAGCTGGTAAATCAACGAGTGCTCTATTAATGATTTTTAGTAAAGGATGTGATTTTCGTAGGGTTAACATTATTTCAATAGTCGGAGGGGACTTTTGTCGAATTTAGTGATATTTACTACGACTAACAAACACACAAGTAAATAAATTACTATAAATAATATGAGTTGGAAATTGATATTTCTATAAATATTAATTAAAAAATTTTTGTAGTATGAGTTTGATGTTCATCTGAAAGAATTTAGTCTATTTCATCTTTCTTCATTTAGTAAATTTCTGATAATAAAAATCAGGAAAAATATAAGTCCTAAAAATGAGATTAGCTTAGTGCTGAATTGAAATATTTCATTTGATGCTAGGCTTGAAATATAAATGAATAATACTAGTAAACCTCCTAAGAAAATTAAAAATAAAGTATAAGAAAATCAGTAATTAAAAAAAAATGCCCCTGACAATAAACAGATTAGTAGTCTTTGAATTATGAGACTTAGTCCTATAGATAGCGGGTGCTTTATGAATATAAATAAGATTGAGTTGCAAATTAACAGGCTTGAAATTACATTTATCATTTCAAGAGGTAGTTTAAGAAGAATGAGAGCTTTGGGAGCTTTCGGTGTAAGTAATTATCCTCTTGATACCTTAAAAGACTAATCTTATTTCTGATTTACAAGACCAGGGTTTTTTTTAAACTATTAAGGTGAATAATGATAAATGTTTTTTTAGAGGTATCCTTGTTTTGATTAATTTTTAGTGGTTTACTTATTATTGCTTCCGCTTTATGAGTCTTTCTTTATTTTCGTTTTCATTTGTTAGCTGTTTTAATAAGATTGGAAGGTATAATATTAGGACAATTTGTTTTATTAAGAATTTTGTTGGTTCATCTAGGTCAAGAGTATTATTTTATTTTATATTTTTTAGTGGCCGTGGTATGTGAAGCGGCTCTTGGTTTATCAATTTTAGTATCTATTGTTCGGACTCACGGTAGTGATTATTTTAATTCTTTTAATACTCTGCAATGTTAAAAATTTTGATTAGAACTCTCTGTTTGATCCCGTCTGTGTTTGTAATAAATTGATTTATGTTTAGTTTGAGTGTGCTGATAGTTATGATATTTTGGTGAACTCAGATTAATTTCAGATTAGATTTAAATTTTGAAGCCCTTGATTCGAATTTTGCTTCTTATATTTTAGTTACTTTACTTTTTTGACTTACTTTTTTAATAGTAATTAGAAGATATTCTTTATCGAAAACTTCAAATAACGGTATTTTTCTTATATTATTATTTTTACTTTTATTGTTTTTAGAGGTAACTTTTTTAATTTCTGATTTTTTATTGTTTTATATTATATTTGAATGTTCTTTGATTCCTACCTTCTTATTGATTATAGGTTGGGGCTATCAACCAGAGCGAATCCGAGCCGCTCTTTATCTTTTATTTTATACCTTAGCAGCTTCTTTGCCTTTATTAGTGTGTATTTTTTTTCTAGGTTGAAAATTAGGTACTTTAAATATAAGTTACTTAACTTTTTATATATTTCCTATTAGTTCCTTTATATTTATTTTTTTAATTACGGCTTTTTTGGTTAAGATACCTATATATTTTTTTCATTTATGATTACCTAAGGCACATGTGGAAGCTCCTATTGCTGGATCTATAATYTTGGCTGGAATCCTATTGAAGTTAGGAGGCTATGGTTTAATGCGGATTCTTATTTTTGATCTAAATATAGTTTATGAATTAGGCCCTTTAGTAATTAGAATTAGATTAGTAGGAGCAGTTATTACTAGTTTAATTTGTTTAATTCAGAGAGATATTAAGGCTCTTATTGCTTATTCTTCTGTTGCTCATATGGCCTTAGTGATTGGCGGTTTATTTAGAGGATATATATGAGGTTGAAATGGGGCATTAATTATAATAATTGCTCACGGATTAGCTTCATCAGGATTATTTTGTTTAGCTAATATTTCTTATGAACGAACTAATTCTCGTAGATTAGTATTGAATCGAGGTTTAATAAATTTATATCCTACTATCACTATTTGATGGTTTTTAATTTCTGCTGTAAGTATAGCAGCCCCCCCTTCTCTAAATTTATTGGGGGAATTTTCTTTAATTAATTCTTTAGTGGGGTGAAGAGTATGATCCATAATTTTGTTGGGTTTAATTTCTTTCTTGGCTGCAGGTTACACTTTATATCTTTATTCTTCTACTCAGCACGGTACCCCTACTGTTTCTTTGACTGCATCTTATCCAGTAAGAGTTCGGGAGATTCTTCTATCCTTTTTACATTGAATTCCTTTAAATTTAGTAATTTTTTTAAATTGGGATTGATTTTGTTTTCATAGTTTAAAAAAGAATTAAGGTTTGTGGTGCCTTAGGTGTAAATAGTTACTGAAGACCGTGAATTTGGTTTCAATATTTAGAATTATTTCAATATTATTTTATTTGTTAAGAGCTGGTAGATTGATTGCTGGTTTAAATATGCTTTATTTTCATAGGGCAGTATTTTTAGAATTAAACTTGTATAGAGTTAATAGAGTTCCGATCTCTGGTACCTTTTTATTTGATTGAATGTCTTGTTTTTTTATAGGGTTTGTTTTATTTATTTCAGCAACTGTAGTCATGTATAGAATAAGATATATAGGTCATGATATAAATGCTAATCGTTTCATTTTAATTGTTGCAGCCTTCGTTTTTACTATAATATTAATAATCACTAGTCCTAATCTAATTAGAATTTTATTAGGGTGAGATGGTTTAGGGTTAGTCTCTTACGCTCTAGTTATTTATTATCAGAATAGAAAGTCTTCAGCGGCTGGTATATTAACAGCGTTATCTAATCGAATTGGAGATGTTTGTTTTTTACTTTCCATTGCGTGATGAATATCATTAGGAGATTTTAGTTTTTTACCTTTCATTCAATGAAATTTGTTTGATAATTCTTCTTACCTTGTATTGTCAACGATTTTAATTTTAGCTGCGATAACAAAAAGAGCTCAGATTCCTTTTTCTGCCTGGTTACCAGCTGCCATGGCTGCGCCTACTCCAGTTTCTGCTCTTGTCCACTCTTCTACCTTAGTTACGGCGGGGGTATATCTGTTAATTCGGTTTTTCCCTCTTATTTTTAATAGAAAGATACTAGAAATTTTGATGTATTTATCAACTTTAACTATGTTTATAGCAGGATTAGCTGCTCTTTACGAGTATGATTTAAAAAAGATCATTGCTTTATCAACTCTTAGACAACTTGGGGTTATGATATTTTCTTTATCTTTAGGATTCCCAGTTCTTGCTTTCTTTCATTTATTAATACATGCTTTGTTTAAGGCTTTATTGTTTTTATGTGCAGGGGTTTTTATTCATCAAGTAGGTGGGACTCAGGATATCCGGGTGATAGGAGGATTAAGATTTAGTTTTCCTTTAACAGGGGCATATTTTAATATAGCAAATCTGGCATTATGTGGAATACCTTTTTTAGCAGGTTTTTATTCTAAGGATGCTATTATCGAAAGAGCTATAATAAGCAGTTTAAATAGATTTATTTTAGCATTAGTAGTGATTTCAACAGCTTTAACAGCTGTTTATACTTTTCGTTTAATTTATTTTTCTATGTTGAAACTGCCTGCTTTAGGGTGTTTAACTAGACTTTATGAGGATAAAAGTATATTTAATCCTATGTTTTTTTTGGGTTTAGGAGGAATCATAGGAGGAACAGTGTTTTCTTGAATGCTATTTCCTTTACCCAGCTTAACAGTTCTTCCTACTCTAATTAAGTTAACTGCATTATTATGTGGATTTGTAGGAGTACTGATCAGAATAATTTTAGTGAACTTTGCTTATTCTTGCAATTTAAATTCTTTTTATTTTTTAAAATTTTTAACAGCTGGGATATGATTTTTACCTCTTATCTCAGGGAATGGACTTGGTAAGAATGCTCTTGTTATAGGGCTATCAACCCAACGTATCTTGGATCAGAGTTGATTAGAGAAGTTAGGAGCTCTCGGGATTTGAGAAAAATTTAATCTGAGCTCTCTTTATTCTCTCTCCCAAAAGAATTTTTTAAAATCAGCGGCTTTATTTTTTAGAGTAATTAGAGCTTTAGTAATTATTTATATAATCTAGTTTTTATAGCTTATAATTAGAGCGTAGCACTGAAGATGCTAATGAAATCCTAGGATTTAAAAACAATATTGTTAAAGAAAAATTTCTTATTCTTACAATGAAAATGTAAAGTTTTAAATAAACTATAACAACTAAGGATATAAATGGAATTTAACCACTTAAAGTGAGAGTTAGCAGCTCTTCTTTTTCTTCTATCCTCTCAATTGAGAAGATTTTAACTTCTTAATTTATCATTAACAGTGATATGCCTTACATTTGGCTTCAATTGATAAGTTAGGGTTAATTAACCATAATTTTAGGTCGAAACTAAATGCAAAATTCGCTTCTAACTTATTTTTTGATAAGGAAGACTACATAGTAGTACTTTTTGGATGCAAACCAAATGTTATAATTAACTACATCCCTATTCTGATCATTCTAACGCTCCTTCGTTTCATTCATGGTAGAGGCCTAACAATAAAACTAGTAAAAAAAATCTAATATTTGCATACCATAAACTCGTTATGTAAGAAGATGGATTAAACATATAAGGAAATAATAAAGCAATTTCTACATCAAAAATTAGGAAAATTATAGCAATTAGAAAAAATCGCAAGGAGAAGGGTACTCGTGCATTGGCTACAGGATCAAACCCACATTCGAAAGGTGAACTTTTTTCACGATCTCTAAATGTTTTTTTAGATAAAATGTTAGCTGCGATTATTATAATGTTGACAATTAAAAAAAATGTAGTACCAAGAATTAATATTCATAAGATTACTTCTTCCGTTTATTACGGTCCTATTGATTGGAAGTCAATTATACATTATACTAAAGAAGTTTATCCTCCTCATCAATAAATTGAGATGTAAAGGAATAATCAAACTACATCAACGAAGTGTCAATATCACGCTGCTGCTTCAAATCCAAAATGATGTTCTCTTGAAAAATGATGAGATAGATGTCGTACTAAACATACTAGTAAAAAGCTTGTTCCAATTAATACATGAAGACCATGAAAACCAGTAGCCATATAAAAGGTTGATCCGTAAATTGCGTCTGCAATAGTGAATGGTGCTTCAATATATTCAAATGCTTGTAAAATAGTAAAATATACTCCTAAGATTACTGTTAAAATTAAGCCTTGCTTGCATTGAGTAAAATTATTTTCTATTAATCCATGATGAGCTCAAGTGATTGTCACTCCTGAAGCTAACAGGATAGCTGTATTTAATAATGGAATTTGGAAAGGGTTGAAAGGCTTAATTCCTCTAGGAGGTCAAGATACTCCTAACTCGATTGTTGGGGCAAGGCTTCTGTGAAAGAAGGCTCAGAAGAATGAGGCGAAGAAAAGTACTTCTGATGCAATAAATAGGATTATACCTCAGCGTAACCCTAGGGTTACCAAATAAGTATGGTGGCCTTGGAATGTTCCTTCTCGGGTGATATCTCGTCATCATTGAAATATTACTATGGCGGTAATTAAAATCCCCAGTAGGAAAAGATTAATATTAAAAGTGTGGAATCATTGTGCAATTCCAGAAGTTAAGATTATTGCTCCAAACGCACCTAATATAGGTCAAGGTCTTTGGTCAACTAAATGGAAAGGTTGGTTCGTTTTGGTTATCATTAATGAGTTTCTCTTGAGTAAAGGGTACTAAGTACAGCAAAGACGTAAGCTTGAATAACAGCAACAGCTGATTCTAACATTAACAGAAGAATTTGAGCAGAAATTAAGAGAACTAAAATTGAACTTGTGGCAGCTGGTCCTTGGTTTCCTAATAGAGTAAGTAATAAATGACCAGCAATTATATTAGCAGCTAGTCGCACAGCTAGTGTGCCTGGACGAATAACATTTCTAATAGTTTCAATACAAACCATAAATGGCATTAGAACAGTAGGAGTACCCTGAGGCACTAAATGAGCGAATATGTGTTGAGTATGATTAAATCAGCCATAGCATATAAAGCTAATCCATAGAGGTAAAGATAGTGCCAGAGTTATTGATAAATGTCTAGTTCTGGTGAAAATATACGGGAACAATCCAAGAAAATTATTAAATAGAATGAAAATAAATAAACTAATAAATATCAATGTTCTTCCTAATGAATTTAATCCTAAAAGGATTTTGAATTCTGTATGTAGAGTTTGTAATAATTTATTTCAAATTAATGAAGTACGGTTAGGTAAGAATCAAAAGATGTAAGGAATGAATAAAAAGCCGATTATACAGCCTAATCAATTAAAAGGGACACCTAAAGAGGTTGATGGGTCAAATACACTAAAAAGATTTGTTATCATTTTCAATTTAAAGAATTAGTATTTTTCTTTTGAACATCTTGGTTGATGTCCGCTGTAAAGCTATGGAAATAGAGAAAATTAATAAAAATTAGGAAAATTGCAGTAAATAAAATAAATAAAATGAGTCAATTAACTGGGGCTATTTGGGGGATTAGAGATCGTCATAACTGACTTCTTAGGCTTGACAAGCCTAGATTTTTTGGATAAACTAGATTTCTTCATAAGAAACAAACGTATCTTGTTATAATTGAGTTTAAGAGACTCACGCTTCCTTTCAGCCATCTTATGATTAATTAGAAGATACTCAATCTAAGAAATTTTTAGTGTTAATTCTTTCAATAACAATAGGTATAAAGCTATGATTGGCCCCGCAGATTTCTGAACATTGACCGAAAAATAATCCAGGCCGGTTAATAAATAGGCTCACCTGATTTAATCGGCCTGGAACTGCGTCTACCTTAACTCCTAAACTAGGGATAGTTCATGAGTGGAGAACATCAGCTGCGGTGACTAGGAGTCGTACTTGAGTATTAAAAGGTACTACTAGTCGATTGTCAACATCAAGAAGACGAAAATCATTTTGAGTTAATTCTTGTGTAGGAATTATATAAGAATCAAATTCAATGTTATTAAAATCAGAATATTCATAACTTCAATATCATTGATGTCCTACTGTTTTGATAGTTAAAGATGGTTCATTTACTTCATCTAATAAATATAATAGTCGAAGCGAAGGAAGAGCAATTGAGATTAAGATTAGAGCTGGAAATACTGTTCAAATAATTTCGATTAATTGCCCGTCTAACAAGTAACGATTAGTAAGTGAATTAAATATTAAACTTAACATAAAATACCCTACTAAAATAGTAATAAGAATTAGAACTAAAAGAGCGTGGTCGTGAAAAAAGATTAATTGTTCTATTAAAGGTGAAGCACCGTCTTGAAAACCTAATTGGAGTCATGTTGCCATTATAATTCTAAAAGAGAAATTTTCATTCTCATATATGGAGCTTAAATCCATTGCACTTATCTGCCATTTTAGAAATGAGTAATATGAGGTAATTCTACATAGCTGTGGTCAGCTGGAGGTAAATTATGAGTTCATTCGATTGATGAATTTAAACTTAAAGTGAATAAGATAGGTCGCTTAGCTACTAGAGCTTCTCAAATAATAAAAATAAAACCTAGAGTAGCTACAAATGAAATTATCGAACCAATTGATGATACTACATTTCAAGAGGTGTAGGCGTCTGGGTAATCAGAGTATCGTCGAGGTATTCCCGCTAATCCTAAAAAGTGTTGGGGGAAGAAGGTTAAATTTACCCCAATAAACATAGTAAAAAAATGAATCTTTAATCATGTTGGATTTAGGCTTACTCCTGTGAATAAAGGGAATCAATGTGTAAATCCTCCTAAAATAGCAAATACTGCTCCTATTGATAATACATAATGAAAATGAGCTACTACATAATAAGTATCATGAAGAATAATATCAATACTTGAATTAGCTAATACTACTCCAGTCAATCCCCCAACTGTAAATAAGAATACAAAACCTAGGGCTCAAAGTAAAGAAGGGGAGAATGAGAATTGTGTTCCATGAAGTGTTCCTAGTCAACTAAAAATTTTAATTCCAGTAGGTACGGCAATAATCATAGTTGCAGCTGTAAAATATGCTCGGGTGTCTACGTCTATTCCTACTGTGAACATATGATGGGCTCAAACTACAAACCCTAGAACACCAATTGCTAATATAGCGTAGATTATTCCTAGGGTCCCAAAAGCTTCCTTTTTACCTCTTTCTTGGCTAATAATATGGGAAATTATTCCAAATCCAGGAAGAATTAGAATATAAACTTCAGGGTGACCAAAAAATCAGAACAAATGTTGATATAAAATTGGGTCCCCTCCCCCCGCTGGATCGAAGAAAGATGTATTTAAATTCCGGTCTGTTAATAATATTGTAATAGCTCCTGCTAATACTGGAAGTGACAATAGAAGAAGTAGAGCAGTAATTCCTACAGCTCAAACAAATAAAGGGATTCGGTCTAAAGACATACCTCTAGTTCGTATATTAATGATTGTTGTGATAAAGTTAATAGCCCCTAAAATTGATGAAACTCCAGCTAAGTGTAATGAAAAAATACTTAGATCTACGGATGCTCCTGCATGAGCAATTCCTCCTGATAAAGGAGGATAAACTGTTCAACCTGTCCCGGCACCTCCTTCTACAGCCCCCCCTGATAATAATAAAGTAAGGGCTGGGGGTAATAATCAGAATCTTATATTATTTAAACGAGGGAAGGCCATGTCAGGAGCCCCTAATATTAATGGTACCAGTCAATTACCAAACCCCCCAATTAAAATAGGTATAACTATAAAAAAAATTATAATGAATGCGTGAGCTGTTACAACTACATTATAAATTTGATCATCCCCAATAAGTCTTCCAGGCTGACCCAATTCTGCACGAATAAGGAGACTTAAGGCTGTTCCTACTATCCCAGCTCAAGCCCCAAAGATTAAATAAAGTGTTCCAATATCTTTATGATTTGTTGAGTAAAGTCAACGTCGCAATATAGTGGCTGATAAAAGTGTTAGACTGTAAATCTAATTATGGGTTAGGAACCCCTATATTAAGATCTTATAGTTTAATTAAAATTTAAGACTGCAATTCTTAAGATGCATATTTGTTCGCTAAGATCTAAGAATTTTATCTTATTTTAAGCTTTGAAGGCTAATAGTTTACTTAACTTAAGATCTTACTATAGACTAATAAATCAATTTCTGAATATTAATCCGAATAATGAGACGAAACAAGTAAATTTTGTTATAAGGTTAATTTTAAGGTGAGAAGTTTTTTTTCATAAGTTACTACTAATCAGTGTTCTATTATAAGAAATGCGAATATAATAGTATAGGGTAACTAGTGTAGACAAAATGAGGATTATAATTCTTGGAATTATAAAAGCACTTGCTGCGCTTTTAATAATAATTCACTTAGGTAAAAATCCTAAGAAAGGAGGGAGTCCACCTAGGGAAAACATATTAAAAATAATTAATGATTTACCTAGATTATTAATATTATTGGCTGTTGTTATTTGAGGTAGATGAATGAGATTAAAGTTGTTAAATAATTGGGTAGTTGGTAATAAAATAAGTATGTAGATAATAAAATAAATTCATATTAAATAGTTACTTATTGTTCTTGCTATTAGTAACCACCCGATGTGATTAATTGATGAAAAGGCTATTATAGAGCGTAGAAGATTAATATTTAAACCCCCCAAGGCCCCTACAATTCTGCTTAATAAAGCTGCTCTTAAAATTAAATTATTATTTCAAGAAATAATTCTTAGCAATACTAAAGGATTAATTTTTTGGATAGTAGCTAAGATTAAAAATTTTCTTCACGACAATCCTTCTGCTACTATTGGGAATCATATATGAAATGGGGAAGCTCCTAGTTTTAGAAGGAGTCTAGTAGTAATTATTAAAATAAAGATAGAATTGCTGAAATAGTAAAAAGAATTTATAATAGCATTAGATAAGAAGATGACAGACGCTAGGGCTTGAATTAAAAAATATTTAATTCTAGCTTCTGTAAGTTGTTGATTATTTTTATTAAGAATAATTGGGATGAAGCTTAGAATGTTTAGCTCTAATCCGATTCAGGAGCAAAATCAAGAGTTTGAGGAAAGTACGATTGTTGTTCTAAGAATTAGTAGGGAAAAGAAACAAATGGATCGAGGATTAAAGAAAATTAATAAAGAGAGTAATCTCTATCAGTGGGGTATGAGCCCATTAGCTTAATTTAGCTTACTTTATTTGTTGATGTAGAGAGCATAAAAGATTTTGATTCTTTAGGCGTTAGTGCAATTCTATCACAAATAATTGAGGTGGTTGAACCACATGATTTACCCTATCAAGGTAATCCTTTTTTCAGGCACTCAATT